TAGGACTATTCGGTGATTCAAGAAGTGACTTTTCATTATTCCTAAATTCATACTAATGAAAATTGACTAAACAAATGTTCAACTTTATAACTAAGTATAATGATAATGTATTATCCAGTTAGTTACTTTTTTTATTACAAATAAAAATACAATTCTCCCATCAAATATGAATACTAGATTGGGGTTTTACAAAGCCCCTTATCGGATTTGAACCGATGACTTACGCCTTACCATGGCGTTACTCTACCACTGAGTTAAAAGGGCCTTTTTTATTTAATTCCGGAATTATTCACTATGTGGATAAAATATCTATATGTACATATATTATAAACATAAGTATATATGCATTAAGTACGTGCAGTAGCTACATAGTGTCTAGCGGCTCATTGTTGAATAATAAAAAAATGGATTTACCTAGGAAGTCTAGGAGAAAATGTAATGAATTGTTTCAAGACCGACTCGAATTGCTTTTTTCTTTTATTGAATTGATCCCACCAGAACAAAATTCACTTGATTGATACATGTACATACACCTAGCAATTCAACATAAAATTCAAGATATTTCATCGAATCATGAAATGAAGAGATTCCACTTGTCTTCTGAACTAAATTCTTGGAGAAAAAATCCTCCTCTTCTACTAGATTTCTAATGTCGATTCTAATGAATAATTCGTCAATGACGAATAAAAAACAATTCTATGCAATTCTGGAAGGGGGAAAGATCCCTCGGATAGAATCATTCGATTATATTGACAATTTCAAAAAACTGATCATACTATGATCATAGTATGATGGCCGTTGGTCAAGCAGGCCCCCATCGTCTAGTGGTTTAGGACATCTCTCTTTCAAGGAGGCAGCGGGGATTCGAATTCCCCTGGGGGTAGGGTACTACGAAAGGAAGTTGATCATGGATTACCAATAAGTCGAAAATGGATTCTTCCTGGGTCGATGCCCGAGCGGTTAATGGGGACGGACTGTAAATTCGTTGGCAATATGTCTACGCTGGTTCAAATCCAGCTCGGCCCAATAATTCGCCAATCCGCCATGAGATGATATAACCCCCTTTGTACTTCAGAAATACCCGATCCGGAGATAAAAACAAATCAAATTTTCTGCTAGATCCCGTATTTCCCTGGGATTGTAGTTCAATTGGTCAGAGCACCGCCCTGTCAAGGCGGAAGCTGCGGGTTCGAGCCCCGTCAGTCCCGACGGATCCAATAAAATAAATATATCAAAAAATCTCTCCCTTTTTATGAAGGGGACCGGGGGAAGAATTCCATTGTCAAAGCAAAAGGGAAATCCGTATTTCTTTTTTCATTTAGCTTTTATTGTTTGTTTGGGTTTGTAACTATGTGACGACTGGAAGTGGAAGAGCTATTTGATGAGACTTCATCAGATGATTGTACAATAAAATAAGGAACTAGATAGATTAGAGAGAAAAAAAGAACAGATAATAAAAAATGATAAATAAATAAAGGAATTTTGGATTAGGTCAGCAATCCAAGTAAGGAATTTTGGATTAGGTCAGCAATCCAAGTTTGGGGCGGTATGGATAAAAGAACTTCCTATGTTATACTATTCAATTCTCGACGACGAATTGATTTGATAGTTCAGATATTGTTATTCATGATATTGATCTGATTCAAGATCATCGAGAGGTAATATTCATTCATTGAATTTACAGGCCAAAGATTTATCATCTCTATGGGATTAAATCCCGAGTTATTGCAAAGTAAAAAACCGATGAGATTATGGAAGTAAATATTCTTGCATTTATTGCTACTGCACTATTTATTCTAGTTCCTACCGCTTTTCTACTTATCATTTATGTAAAAACAGTCAGTCAAAACGATTAATTATTAACTAATTTGAATGAAACTTGACTTCTGAGTTCTTAGCCAAAATTGACGAAATAAAATGAAAAAGATTCCAATTTTATGTCTTAAATGAAATGAGTGGACTAGAATCGGCAGTATTCTAATAGATAGATAGTATGGTAGAAAGATTCATCTATTTCTTTCTACCATACTATTTATTAGTTAGATTGTTGTTATAAAGCTGCCCCCTGGAATAAAATAAAGATAGAGGCTGCATTTGATATGGATCTATATATCAATCTACAATATTATCTTGATATATGTGAATATCCATTCCATATATGGGATTGACATAGCATCCAATTCCAGTTATTTGCTATATCTATTTGTTCTGATCAATCTGAATTATTCCTATGTCTTATAGTTTGAATTACTATATTTTTGATTTCCAATATGAATCTCGGTATCTATTGAGAGAATCAAATCAATGAAGCAAAAGCGATAGATATAGGCATATTCAAAAAATCACGTAGTAATCTTTTTTTTTTTAACATTCCCAAGAAGTAAACCATTGATAGTAGTTCCACGGGCATCGAAAAGGAAGAGTAAACCTCACTGATTTTTAACGCCTGAACCATGATATGAAATAAGTCGATAAAGTCTAAATCCAATTTCCAAAATTC